ACCGATGAGGGACGTAGGAATTGCCCTTTACTGCCCGGCAGGCTGAAATAGCTTTCTCGGGAGCCTCTGGGAGGTCGGGGTATTTAATCCCATGATACTCAAGGAGCAGGGCGTCGTATCCCAGGGGTTCGACTAATACATCGTAAAGCGGGTCTAGGTTGTGGGTTATACCAGAAAGGGAAACCACTACCTCCCTATTTGCATTTGCTGCTAAAAACAGACTCTGGAAGAGGTTTTTGCTAGGATGAATGCAACTTCTATGTATTTCCCATCGCATTTTCATAGGGAATGTACTCCTTCATATTAAATCTTTTAACGAAGCGATGCTTGCCAATTCTAATCCAGGGAATAAGGGGAGCACTTAGATCGATTTGAACGCATATTTTCGCAAAACGACCTCGCGTAGCCAGTTCAGTAACCGTATCAATTTGAATAGGTTTACCAAGAGTTTTCCCTATTTGGAGAAGTACTTCACTGTCGAAGTACTCAATAGGGAGCTTATCCATCCTTCCTGCCATAAGCTGATGATCTCCTACTGCCTTATCCCGACGTGATAGCTTGGCCATTCAAACCTTTCATTTCTAATCCTTTCTTTCTGGTTGAACCACCCCCAACTCCCTATAAAGCCTTCCCCTCCTTCTATCTCTCCCTCTCAAGGTCAGTTTATAGAGGATAAGGACGGAAAGGAATAGCTGAGTGTCAGTCTTCTTTCCTTTGGGAGTTGTATGTTTAAAACTTCCTTCAGTTCTCTAAGGCCAGTGAGAGCTGTCTGATATAGGTTTTTTTTCCTGTAAGAAGTTGTCCTTTAAGGCCTCTCTTAAGCCTTTAAACTATAGTTTAGGTATCCTCAAACTAACTCCATAGGGTAGCTTGCTATTACTCACAGACAGGATAGGGAAGCTCTAGAACAACCTAGCTACTCGGACCTAGAAAGCCTAGCTACGAGAAGAGCGCCCTAGGATCTATTCTCTAGAAGTTCATCCTCATCCAATCCCAGAGAAGTAAGAAAAACCTTATCTCACCTTGCAATACAGGAAAGGTGCATCTTTCTACTTATTCATGAAATCCCACGCCCCCGCCCTTGTCTTTATTACCATCAATCGGTTATGCTCGGTCGGAGATAGCTGCTACTTACCCTACGACTACTCGGCTGTCTCAGAGACCGAACTGATCTACTTAGCCTTATCTATAAAATGAAACCTAGCTCACGAGAACAGAGGCCGAGTCTCTAGAAGCTAATCCGGAGATAGCCCTTTGGCTTTGGCTTTACCAACTTACAACAAGGAAGGCTGATCCTAGGTGCAGGAGATATGGAATCTCCACCAACAGAGCATTTTCGGGGAGTAGCAAGGAGAAATCCCAGGATACCAATGTTAGTGAAGAGACTGAAGTCCAGGGGTCAGATACTCAAGGGGAAGTTTTGGATCTGGGGATACATCTGCAAGGGTGGATTCTCCAGGAAGGGGAGCTTCCAATGATAAACCAGCTAAGGGGGTTCTTGAAGAAGGAAGAAGGGGTGGCTGCTGATGTAGAATAAATTGGGTAGTGATGAGGAAGCAGTTGGGATAAAAATCTCCTTTAGTCTTGAAGAAGACCATCTTTGGCCCTATTCCCCCACTAGCAGTAGTCCTGATTGGGAGCTACAGATATTGAATGAACTGAAAGGCACAAAGGAAGGAGCGTATATCGTATTTTTCAACCTGTTTGAGCTTCACCTATGATCATTTCTATTTTATTCATTAGATAATTCACTTCTACTCTACCTATGAAAGGCTTATGAGCCCTTGTTAGCAGCGAATCTCTCTCCCTTAGCTGCGCACTCTTACAACCAAGCACCGGACCAAATAACCCTCGGCAGGCACCCTCACAAAGGACTGCCTTCCTACTTCTATACAAGAGTTGGCCGATAAAGAGAGTATTTCATCATGAATTTACTCATGTAAACCATCCATGTCTTTCTTGTTCCACTAGCTAGGAGCAAATTCTCACCAGTTCTCCAGCTTGTGGCCGAGCTCGAATAAGCTCTTGACCTGGAAAACAATGCCCATGCAACTACCTCTGCTGAGATCGCGGCAGCAAAACAAACTAAGGTTGCACCCTTCTTTTTACTGTTGTCAACTAATCTCTTCAAGGCGGTTAATTACCTATATGCGTTGGAGAGTTTGCTTTTACATCTCCAATCCCGACATTGAAGCTATGTCTCTTCCAACCGCTCAACCGTTAGAACTAGCTCTACGGCTAGTTGGATTTACTAACGAAAGCATTATGAGTGTCGCCTCACAAACTCCCTTTCCGGGTCAATACCAAGAGAATAAGAAGAGTAGTATTACCAAACCTAGCCTAGCCTTCGTCAATCACACTAAAGCAGAGCACCCAACTATGAGACTACTAAAATACCATCCCACCCGATAAAGGTAACCAATGAACGAGAAGAAAAGTATAAATGTAGTAGAGGAAAAAAGTCTCTCTTTTCTTTTCTTTCAAGAATCCTATTTAAGAACCAACCATGGTTGCTAGTAGAAGAGCTTACGATGAGCCCTCAAAGTCCTACCTTATTCTTCTCGTTCTTCTTTACCCTTCCCAAAGTTGGACTTCTTTCTCACCCTAAACCTTCCTAAAGGCAGGAGATTCCATCTATCCTACATGCGCCTAGCTACAGGAACAGAGCTAGCTCGATAGAATTGGTTATCATCCTCTCCTAGCTTCCTCTATCCCTATAGATCAGACGATAAGACGAGTTGTTGCGTCTTCATCTTTGCGTCTGCATCTATATAAGACCATATATAGAAAGGGGGAGCTACGAAAAGGAAATTCTTTTTCTTTTCGTAGCTCCCCTTTCTAGGGTTAGAGCACGATAGGAATGAATTAAACAAATAAGATCTATTGAGTGAGAGCTATAGAAGAGAAGTGAAGGAACCCCTTTAGTCCATGTCTTCCTTTCATTAGGTTATTTGTGAACCCCCTCCAGGGTCCCAAATCTTTCTTTTATGATGATAGTATTGACGAGGAGACTGAGGACATAGATGCTGAGATTCCTTATGTTGATCCTGCTGAAGGTGCTAGCCAGATTGTTAAGAGTAACGATCTCGCTGATCCTGACCTTCTTGAGACGGAGCAGCTACCTTGGCGTATAGTGGAGGAACAAACTATGGAGATGGTTACGATCTCGAAAATAGATTTATTTTATATCAACCTTCAATTCAAATTAGCAATCTCTCCTTGCATAATATGAATTCCAAACATTCATGCTCTGCATGTGAGGATTGGACTCCTTCTAAACGTTACTAGAGGTAGCTAGCTATCTGAATCGCTACTATCTATGATATTCCACTGCAGCTCTCTCGCACGTCGGTCCACCCCATTTGCCTAACCGCTTCCTCGTGGGACGAGTCAATCAACCATGTAGTTCCTTTTTAGTTCCTATTTCACCTTCAGAAAGAATATCGGGACTTGGCTGAGGCATGCCTCTGAGTTCCTACTTTGAATGATGGGAATTTGCTATTCTCAAAGATAGACCCCGGTCCCTACTTTATAAGAAGAGCTGTCCTCAGCTCGACTACTCTTCGTCAGAGGCCCTGTCTCGGCTGTTGCCTCTTATTTACTGTGTGCCATTACTTACCTCAGCTGTCCAGCCGGACTGTTCGTCCTGCCCACTGACGCTCTGCCTCTAATGCTACTCGTCTTGCTGCTCTACTTGAAGGCTCTCACCTTGGACGTGCTGGTTCGGCGAAGTCGATTTCCAAAACAAGATTCGGAATTCGAAGAAGAAGGCCTGGCTTTCGCTACCTCTGTTATCGCTAGAAGTAAGGTACGTCCATTATGAATCCGAGTGCTAGGCCGATACGGCATGCCTTGGTTGTGGAATGATGTGTGCTGTTGGAAGTGCAATTCAGGATGTTGCAAAATGTAACAACAAAAGGTGTTCAGTTCACACTGGCATCTGTCTTGAAAAAGTCTAGATCGGATTTCTATCCAGCAGGAGGAAGCTCTCTATTTCGATCAAAGACCCATCCCATCCTTGGTAAGTCTACCCGAAAGGAAAAGCTATCCTTCGTTCTTTTACGTCGATTGGCTTAACCCGATTCTCTTTCTATTGGAAATGGAATTGAAGTGAAGGCCCTTCACTTCCTCTTCTTCTCTATCTTCCTTAAATTACAATTGAATCCTGATTTGTGGTTGGCGAAAAGAGAAAGGCAGACAATTCTGCAAAAGGAAAAAAGAAGGATATTCCAGGAGGGCTTATTCGGTATAGGCTTACTTAGCCTATTGAGGGCTTGTCTAAGGCGGATTTTTCTATTAATGCTTGGGACAGAACTGATGTATGAGCGACCCTATTTGAAAAGGACGAAGCAACTTCATTTTTCATTTCCATTGCCCTTTCCGGTGGATTGCTGAACTAGTGGGGACGGTCCCTCCCCTACTACACGTAAGACTGAAGAACTCAACTTGGTCTAAGCTAAGCAAGCTGCTAGTCTATCCATAGCCTACCAAATCTCATGATGGTTAATAAGAGTTCAGACAGGAAGCCCCATTGCTCAAATTCATCCGCTCAAGGAGCTTCCATTCAAGAAGTCTTCGAATAAGCATCCGACTAGCTTCAATCAGTCTGTCTGCCAAGGGCCCTTGGTTCACCAAGTGGTATAGGAGGTGCCGCGGGTCCTGCCCCCCTTTCTGCAGTAGCTCTTTCTATTGAATAAAGAAAGATTTCATATGTAAAGAAAGTAGTTTTGCTCTCCCCAAGTTCATCTTACGAAGCAGGATCCGGGAATGGAGAAGAAGGGGAAGGAACTCGACTCGACTGATATAATCATCCTTCGTCCTTTAGAATTACGCGGATTTTAAAGAGAATGAGCTCATCAAGACAGAGCAATCAATGGCCGAGCTTTAAGCTGCTATAGAGCTCGCTTTCCCATAAATAAGGGAAAGAAGGAAGTCAGACTGAGTCATCTTTCTTCGAGATCTTGATGTGGGAGAGGAATAGCCCTAGGTTTGGTCCTTATTAAGGAGCTGGATGGAAGAATACAGTAATCGGGCAAAACATAGAAGTCTATTGAAATCACTTAAGAAAGACTCTCTTTTTCGCCTGCTTTTGAGCCCACCGGAAGTCACTTCTTTCTTTCTCACCCCACTGTAAGCGCCTTTTTCAGTCCTTGAAGCTCTTTTATCCGTGCTTTGCCGATCTCTAGAAAAAGCAGTTCGGTTCAGGTCTTTCCGAACCAAGGACTTCATTCATTGAAGCCCTTACAAATTTGATTGATGAGAGCGGTAGCCTTTTCCCAGTTGGTCTAGCCAAGTCCAAGTCCCTTTACTTTTAGCCGGGTTCGCCCGTCTTTTCTTTCGCTTTCTGATTAAGACCCTGATGAAAATCCTCTCAAATCCTCCAGTGCCTCTATGATCTTTCATTTCAGATGCTAATTCTAGAGCCTTATTATGTTATCAAAGTCTCCAACGGCTGCTGCTGAGTCATCCCCTTCCGGGGGTTAAAATCGGACCGCAGGAGGGGATGGATAAAGGAATTAATCCTCTCTCATAGAAAGTGCCCCGCAGGGCCTTAAAGGAGATCTTACCTAGGGCGGAGACTTAAGAAAGGAAGTAATCCGTCTCTCCTTGAATGGTAGCCCTTGCGGGGATTAAAGAGATATCGCCGCAGGGTAGGAGGGGTATTTTTATTTTATAATACGGGTTTTAAGAAAAGAATTGACAGATGGGATAGCGTTTTTAACAGCATCAAATCCTTCGTCCTCAGATGGCATTCATAGGGTTCCCGTCAAATCAGCTCTTACGGTGATCGTATTCGGTGTAAAAGTCAGTGCTGCGGTGGTATCATATTTCTAAAAGTAGTTGATCCCGTCTCAAGGGAATGCTTGAAATAAGCTCTTCTGTCTCTTGGCGACTCGGAACAAATGCTTGAATCCGCTTCTGTCGTTAGAACGAGAATAGCTCAAGTGGAATCTCTTTCTTTTGGGAGGGTTCCGGAATTGATAGAGTCAACAAGTCATATATGGCATTCAAATCGCCAAATCATTATCTTATCTTTGTCTAGAGTAAGTTGGTGTGAATTCTACTACGGTAGAGGATCTACAATCATTAGTTCTGGTTCACAGGCAAGTAGTGAGGGGATTGAGTTTCACTCTTGAGAGATAGCCAGATAGTTAAGAGAGCTACCCGTTGCAGTCGTAAGGTAAGTCCGCCCATTCAACCATTTCTCTGGGAATTTCATACAAAAGGAAAGGGTAGTTGATCGATTCCGCCCTTTAGCTTGGCACGTTGATGGAATAAGTGCTCTTCTCTCTTTTTCTACCCGGAACCTCTTATACTTATATAGAATACAGAAGAATGACCTTCCCCGAAAGCCTAGAAGTAAGCCATAACTCTTAACGATGCAAGGAATAGCTATCTGACTGTGAGGATTCCCCCTTGTATTACCCATAGGCTAGGAAAGGTTAGTAATAGGCTCAACTACAAGTCTTGGAGCTAGGCAGCTCAGTATGAGGATCGAAGGGCATAAATCGAAGCTAACAATGGGGATGCCCCTAGTTGTTGAATTACTTTAGTAGGAGCAGGAATTACTAGCTCGACCTTAAGGAATAGGTCCGAAGATGCGACTAGAACTGAAAGAAGAGGAACGCCACTTGACAGAATAGGAAGGGGTGCTCGACCCCCTGGGTAGGACTTGGGGACCGAAGCCAGTAAAGTTTCCACACCTGAGGGTGCATCTGCATCAACCTCTTTTCTTTCATCACAAGAAAGGAGGGGACAAGCGAGGTTGCTTGCAAGGGTTAGGGGACGAGTGGAAGAGAGACTTTACCTTAGATAGGAGAGCTCGCCTAAGCAGGAGCGAAGGATGCTCGACTAGACTAATTCGTTGGAGGGGGACACAGCTACCTTTAGGGTAGGGAGACAGAGCTACCTTTATGAATACATTATCGAAGTGACAAGGAATGGTATCGACAGAGTGGAAGGGCATGTGCTCAATAAAAGAAACCACTCACCCACGCTAGGGCTAAGACTGAAAGTAGCTCTTCTGATTCATCCTGTCTTTCAAGGAGAGGAGGAGCTAGTATAGGTTCGAAGATAGGTTCGAAGAGGCGAGTAACTGAACTTCATCAAGCCAGGAAAGAAGCTCGACAAAGACGGAGAGGAAAGCTTATGAGAATATCGGAGGTGGCATCAATACCAGAGAAGAGAGTGGGAATCCCCTCTTATGTCATTTACCTCCTTCCGAGAATAACTATTTCGGTGGGGAAGACTCCTGCCTGGAGGCAGTAAGGTTTCTTTAGTTTTAGTTTAGGCTGCTAAAGACTGACTTGCCCCAACAGCCGTAGCTAAAGGCTTATCTTCACCGGAATTGGAATCTACTTCACTAGATGGAACAAAGATCAAATCTTCCTAAGCCTAAACTTGCCGTGGAAGGGAAAAAATCAATCCCTACTTTATTTAATTTAATACCGGGGCATATCTTTCTCGGAAAGCAGTAAACGAGGGAACGGAACTCGCTTTCGACTTAGAGGAAAGAGAGCAAATTTACTTCGGAAAGCAGGCGCATAGAGGCGAGTCAAGGGAAAAGCTGTCAGCTAGACTAAAGAGACTAACAACCAGATCGACTAAAAGGTTTCAAGTAAGGGAGCCAGAGAAAGAGCTGATCTTGTTGCATCGGATCTTAAGGATCGGAATGAATCTGCTGCGTTACCAAGGACGGCGCCCTGTAGTGAGAATCAATCTTCTTGTTAGCAGGTGTTAGGACTCTTATTCCTTACCGAAGGGAAGCACTAAGACAGAGTCTGCAGCTGGTAGAGGAGGGCTTTCAGCGCCTAGCGAAAGTATAATTATCTTATTGGTAGTACGTGTTAGCTCTCTTTTTCTTAGACCGGAGGAGGAGGTGTCCGCTACCTACACGGCTTGTGTTGACAGAGTAAGCCCTAGTTACTCACTTTCCTCCCTTTCCTTACCTAGAAGTCTTCGGCAGGCTTTCCATCTTAATAATAGAAAGAGACTTTCAGCTTTCACTCTTAATGAATGCAGTAACGGTTGGTTTAAAAAGGTTTTTCCTTACCCTGCTATCGATTCCATTCGTGCCAGCTACGATAGGTCAAAGCGCTCCTCTTCATCCCAGATCGGAGAAGAATACCATGGGTCATGGGCGTAATCTAAGGCAGATAGGACACCCTCTTTAACTTCTAGATCACGCTCGTGGTAGAAGAGCTCTGGAACAACCCCTGGCTGGGATAAATAGACTGATTGACTGTGATGAGGTAGCTTAGATTCGGAGATAGAAATCTCTTTGTGGCAACTAAAGTGCCATCGAGTTAGCTGTTGGATGAAGATCAGTAGGTTAGGAGTTCACACCAGGTTAATTGTGATAACAAACATAGATTCGTTTAAGAAGAATAGGCAGTGCTACCATAGGAAGAAAGCCAATAACTCTGGAATGAAAGGCCAAGGAGATGGGAAGAAGGACTGCGCCCGAGGCGACAATGAGAATGATGCATCTTTGATGGTTCGAAGATGTTTTGCTGCTTTCATTTCCCCGCTGTCCCATGCACTAAAGTTACTTCCGATCTTGAAACGTTTAAACTTTAACCAATGACCGATTTCTTGAGACGATAGACGGAATTTCTTGAAAAGAGTAAAGAATTTTATATCTTTAAGAGGTTAAGATCTTAAGATCTAATTCTGACTTCTATACTAACTATCTATTTCACTCTCTATGTGGTCGTAGTTTCCCGTATTCTCGGACAGGGATATTTTTTTTATATGTATTAGCCCCAAGCCCTCTCTCCGATCCATGTCGGCGTATGCATCATGCATACTATTACTAAGTGAAAGGGTGACTCTTTATTCTATTTTCTTTCTTCATAGCATAAGAAAAACAAGCATCCATCTCGGAGAACCAGCACGTTGTCTTACTTTTGCTTTCCTTTCGATTTCGATCTAAATCCTGGAAAAAAGGGCATTCATTCAATACGATATTCTTTCTCGAAAACTCAGAAACCAAGAGGTCTTTTCGAGATGCTACCTGAACGGCTACCTAAGTTCTTATTTTATTAGAACAAGGCAATAAGCCCATGACTTAAAGACTTAGTTTTCCTATTAGGACTTCAGACGCATTCTTATAACGCCCATCTTATGGATCGGTAAACCCAGTCAGTATGCCCCGCCTACTAAAGAGTAAAACCAGTACACTGGTCGGTTGAAGAAGGCACTTTCGTGCTACTAGCTTACTAAGCTTCTTTCCCTCTATCTCCACGAAAAGTACAAGTAACTCCAGACGCTTTCTCATTAGCTCATTGGATTCGTCTTATATTTGCTTTCAGATTGGAAACTAATCGTCATACTGGTTGGCCCCGGGCGGAGCTAGAGTATTTTGTAACAAAGGGCTCCTGAGGTGCTAGCCGCCCTCTCGGGCTACACTTATACAGCCAGGCCAAACATACTGTGATTCGCCTAGCTGGGTGATACCTTTTGGAATAGATCCCACCCAGACTTACTAGAATGCCACTTATTTCCTTTAAGGGGTGAGCTAGGCCTTACAACACACAGTGTTGACCGCTCCTCAATTCTTACTTTCGACGGGAACAAGGAACGATTGCAGCGATCACACCAAGGTCTTCCGTCGGATAGGGGCAGGCATTTTTCTCCATTTAAGGGGCTTTACTATTCTTTCGCCTTCTCTCGGCTCCTAACAGCCTTACAGAATGAAGTCCATATAAATATAAATAAAGGATCAAAGATGAGAGGCTTAAAGCCAGGTCTTCACTTCAGTCTTCAGCCGGAAGTGAAGACCCTTGCTTCAAGCTCTTCGCCGGGAAACGTGAGATCCTCTATGTGCCTTTAGTCTTTTGTTCGGTCTTTGCCTTCCTTAGTTAGCTTTCAAGCAAGTCAAGGACAAGGAAGAGGACGAGAGCACACCACTCCCCGAGCGGTGCACTCCCTATTTAGCGGCTCTTTCCTCTGAGGGTCGTTCACTCACTCCCTTTTTGTTTTGAGTCCGTTCGCTCACTCCTTTCAATACTACTTCGTTTCTGCTCCTCTCGGGCCTAACGACTAGTTAGTCCCTTCGCTCGCTTCTAGAAGGATGTTATAGGTATTTTATAGAGGGAAATGCACGAGTACTGCTACTCCTGCTACTGCTGCTATGACTACTACTACTACTTCGGAGGCCCTGTCGGGGGCCCTTCGGGGAGTTACATCAGGTCCTAAAAAGAAGGCTGGCTACTGTAGAAGAAGCTACTACTACTTCCTTAGTTCGCTTTGAAGCAAGTAAAGGAACTCGAAAGCGTCAGTCTATTTGTTCTACTTCCTACTGTAAGCTACTAGCCAATGTTGCTAATAAGCTACTCGCCAATAAAGCTACTTGAGCTACTTGCTACAGCTACAGTTACTAATAAATCAACTAAGCGAAGAAGCTACAGCTACTGCTACTTCCTCGACTTCAATACAGAACAAAGAGAATCTCCGGGTAGCTGTAGCTCCGTTCATTGCATTTTGATGAGTTTCTTGCTGTTAGGGAAGGAGACTCCCTCGCTATGCCTGGTCTTCTACAGTTAGAAGTAGTTCTTTGCTCTACCCTTGGTGCTTTTTCCCTTGGCCTGGAAGGGATGTGTGTGTGACGAGGTACTTCCACCATTACATCTGTTGCTGGGTATAGATCAGGTGGTATTTACAGTCGCCGGTAGGAGGATCAGGGACTAGTCCCGGACCATCCCTTGTTCCCTGGCAAAGCTAAGATCAAATCAAGAGATCCCCAATAATGGGGTTTTTACAATTCTTCCAAAACGGATTGTACGGTCATGGTGACTAAAGAAAAACGTAAGATCGATACCCTGATGGGTGATTGTTTTCATCCAAATAGGAGCCTTTTCTACCATTGATTCTATAAAGATTCTCTGGCATAGCCCGAACTGGAGTAGTTTGTTCTTCTCTTGTTGCTGTTGCAAACCCAGGACTTCACTCGCTAAGCAAAGATCAAATTAAGAGATCCCCAATAATGAGCAATGAGGTTTTTTCTGATTCTTCCTAAACCGATTCTACGGCCATCTTGAGTACATAAAAACGTATGATCGTTACCCTTCATGGGTTTACACATCATTTGAGGCGCCTTTTTGGCCATTCTTTGCTATAAAGATTCTCTTAAAAGATGCAATCTCTGGCTAACTGGACTGGAGTAGTTCATCACTCGCAAAGCAGAGTCCCCACCCGTTCCTTCTTTTCAACTATAGTTCGAGGCTCTTAGTAAAGGCCAGCGAAATGGCAAGCATGAAGAAGTCAACTCGTCAGAAAGAAAAGAACCCGCGGCGTGGGCATACACAATAGCGATAGTGATTTCTCAATACGAGAAAGAAAGTAGGCCTCGACCATAAAGAAATATCTTATTCGTCAAGAAGGAAGGCGGGGTCAAATTGGTAGGCTGTTTCATAACTAAAGCGAAGGTAAGTAAACCTCCGAAGAAGATCAGCTCGATGAGTACGACTAAGGCCAGCACCAAGAAGACGAAGAAGGATAGCGAGGTAAGGTCCTAGAGTTCCTAAGAGTTGTGAAAGAGGGTCCGACTCGGTCGAGGGGTATGTTGCTGGACTTGTTGAGTCATTAGGTTCTGGGTAGTCCTTTTGAGGGACATCACCTCTTCCCTTTCCTCTGTTTTGTTTATAATATAACATAGGTGATTTCACCGATCTCCATTCTTGCTTCCTCTACTGGTTGTGGTGCTATATTAGCTTGATCTGGAACCAACCATTGCTTTGGTACATTCTATGCCCTTCATGCTATGTGTGTTTACATCAGGTCTGGTGCTTCTTATCTTCCTGTCCCCTGCTGACTCTGATGAGGACCTCCGACGGTCTATCAACTTCTTAGTCGACAGGCTCTGGTCCCGGATCAACGTCATCTGCTTGAACAGCGCCTAGATAAGAAATTACTAGTAGGAAAAGGAATGCTGGAATAGGACTTTAAGATGGCACTGGAATTGCACTTTATGATGCTGGGACAGGCTTCCCCTATCCACGCCCTTTCATCACACTTCGACAAGGGATGTTCTACTGGGAATGTGTAGGCTATATCGGAACAGGGATAGATACTGGGCGGTGCTATGCCATTCGGGCATGAGACCAGGGTCTTCAACCATTACTTCAGTTTACAGGGTCAAGATCAAGTGGTAGCTTAATTCCTGTAGCTGGTGGTGCAGGAGGTTCTGTACCATGTCCCTGGTCCTTGCCTTCTTTCACTACCCTTGTTCACTCTCAATGCAATGGGACTTCCGCTGCTCTTTTAGGAGTAGTTTGTTCTTGTCGCTTTGCCTGGACTTTAGGATCTCCTCACGGCTGTCTCCATCCTCGATCGCGGGTCGGTCGTTAGCTGGTTCGTTCCTTCGTTTGGTGTTGTTTAATCACTCGCAAAGAACAATACTCTAATTACGACATAACTAGTACACTCGCTAAGCATGGTCTTTGATACGGAAAGATGTCATCATTTGTCCTGCATGAGGACTCCAAGTCCTTTCTTTCTTCATAGTGCTTAGATGGACCAGAGACAGGTACAGTGGGGAAGGACAGTGAGGGAAGGTATGGTAATGTAATGAACTGGCGTGGTAATAATTCGTATATTAGACAAAGATCTATAGCATTGACTCTCAAAGCCTGGACTTCAGACGATGGTGCCTAGTGGCCCCACATCTTCAATCACAGGACGGATGGTTGAGTGAAAGCTACTTCGGAGTACGAGAGTGCACCGCTCGGGGAGTGGTGTGCTCTCGTCCTCTTCACTGTCTTTTAGAAAACGGAAAGTGAACTAAGGAAGACTAAGACTGTAGCTGTAGCGAAAACTATTAGGTAGCCAGTTTTTTCTAGTTTTCTGTAGGGCTTAGGGCAGCTCGATGAGTGCGACCAAGAGCAGCTCGATCAGTCCAATCAAGGGCTGTGAGGTAAGGTGCCATAGTTCACTTTTGAAAGGGAGGCCTTTTAAAGAGCCTTGTTGGCCTCTAGAACGAGGTCTATCTGGCCCCCCTTGCTTCTTTCCACTCTTGTTTGAGGGTCATCTATAGCACTTTCCAACGAACTGGGGAGTTGAAATAAGAAGAGAGTCCCAGCCTTTTTACTAAAGTATTTAATACTGCTTATTGATCGGTCTTTGATTCGAACCAACAGGTTCCTTCGACTTCGCTCAACACTCTCGAGAGCTGGGTTCGAGAATTCCGCGCCGATCTCACTTCCTTCAATGAGCAGATGACTTTGAGAAGCTGATCGATTACAGAACGATTAGTCCTATTCGTCTCGAATCTTCCCTTTTCACTAGGTGGGAAGGGATTCCCATAATCCCCGTTGGAAGCTCCCGGCAAGCGTGAAGAAGATAGAGAATCTCCTCCTTTGAGGGTAAGAAGAAGTCATCAAGTCAGAAAGAAAGGAAGCTGCGGCTAGGGAATCCCTAAATGGGGAGTTTCTTTACAAAAAGAAGGAAGATTCATCTTCTTCCGGTCTTCCTTCCTCGTCAGCGTCAGTAAGGCTTCAACAGAATAGCACTAAGAAATGGTTTTTTCGTCTCGCTGTACGTTCAGATGAAGATTCATCTCCTTCCGGCCTACTTTCCTCGTATGTAAGGCTGAGACCGGCATTCGTTCCTCAACATTAAGGACTGGTAGCGTAAGGACCTCCTGTTGTTAGGCTGTTAGGCCTAGAGTTCCGCGTTCTGCTTCGAAAGGTGAAACTCCTCAAAGGGAATGAATCTCGTTCCTGGTACATCTTCCTTCCTGGTCGGTAAGGCTTGACGAGAGGATTCCCGGGATTTCTAACTCGTCAGAAAGGCTTTCGTTCGGGGAAGGAGTGAAGTTCCTCGAGTTCCTCATAGTCGCGAAAGAGAGGCCTTAGAGGCCGAGGCTAACGATCCTGATGTCGACGAGACAGAGGCTTCCTTTCCTCGAGTCCGCAGGTTCGATTCCTGAAAGTGCTTTTCCTGTATTTGATGAATCAGATAGTACCGATCTGGAAAGTCCACTCGGGAGGAAGGTCCCAGAGATCCGACATGGCTACAGCACCGAGAGAGAGAACAGTGCTATTCGGAGACCTAAGGAAGTAAGGATACGAACTGCTACGAAAGAAGAAGATAGATCCTCATTCTGGACGGTTCACGTTCAGGATCGAAAGGAGCAGAAGAAGAAACTCCTGCATAGAGGGTCAGACACTATCCAAGATGAAGGAAAGAAAGGAAGCACTTAAAGGCCGGGGAATACCCCATAGGAATGAGCTTTTTCCCAAATCAAATAGGGTTCGCTTCGTAATGGGACGAGCCAGAGGTGGGTTGATCACAATACACAACACAAGGAGCTTCCCTGGAATTTAGGTCGTCCTCTAGGAGCTTACCTGCGTCGAATCGGATATTCATCTTCACGTTATCGAGGAACAAGTGAAGCGCTCTCAAACTATAGGCCGGCGCTACCAATGAGAATGATCTTTGCAAAAAAGAAGATGGGAATTGAAGAACAAGGGAAAGAACCCTCGTCTAGGGCATTGGGGGTTTCTTTTTTCCAAAAGACGAGAAAGAATGAAGATGCACTCTAGGTGAGGGGATTCCACAGTACGGTTGTCAAGAAGAGTTTGGGGCAGGCCAGTACTGTAGGATGTTTGCGCCCATTTGTGTTCTTGTTCGCAAAGTGCGTGGTTAAGAAGTAGTTTGTTCACCTGGTCTAGCCGTGCTCATCTTCGCTTCAGATAGCTTACGGTGGTTACACCCTTCGCTACTTCCTACGCCTGTGAAGCTCTCACTCGAAGAGGGTATCCATGGTTTTCAATTCTTTACTAGAAAGCCCGGTGCAAACCATATTTGGGAACCCACCTCATGCTTCTTGAAACTCTTCTTTTCTTATAGGCTCTTCTCTATAGGCCATTCAAACGAAATGGCAAGCGTGAAGAAGTTCTCGAGTCAGAAAGAAAGGACTGTCCCTTTCGTTGAGGGAGGCCAACGTAAGACTTTTAGTAGCTCCTTTTTCTTGGCAATAGAAAGAACAAAGAAACCCTCGGCCGACACCATTGTTCAATCTTATCAAAGAAGACGGAAATAAGGAAGAAAGAACCTACTCGGTATTCTCAAAGGTTGAGGCCGACGCTCAAGTTAGAGACCGAATGGGAATGAAAGAAGAAAGAAAAGCACCTTTTTTAAAAGGCGATGGAATACCCTAATAGAACGGGAATAGACGAAGTAATATTTCTTCACGAAAAATGTCGTAGGAAGAGGGAATCCTTAACAGGAAGAAAGCTAGTTCACGAAATAAAACCATCTGTTGCGGCTGTCACGGAGTTAGCAGGGGCTACGAGTCATGAAATGAGATTGGTAGACCACTTTATCTTCCTTCCACTCTTTTTCGTCTAAACCACCCTTCTAATCAGAAACACATGCCTGAAAAGGGCCTAGAACACTCATTTTAAGCAACTCTTGCCTGAGACAGCTAAACCTGGATTGGGCTCTTTTAACCTATCTTCTTCAAAGGAAGACTCTCCTTCCAGCTTCCCGTCAAGGTTGGATTAGCTGAACTGAGGAACCACAGCCTAGCGTTTAATTGGAATCGTTAACCTGATCCTCATCGTTGCCTTCGACCAAGGGATAGTTTTGCAATTCTCAGTAAAGGTTACTAAAGCCAAACATTGATTCGAACCCTCGAAGTTTCTTCCACGGGCAGCTAAGAACGTTGATTTCGAAGCTTAAACCTTAATTGTAGCAAGCACCCGATCATCATTCCAAGGAACCAAACCCAAATCTCGAATTGAGGCGAATCCTGGCCCAGCGATTGGCTTTGCTGGCTAACCATGAGGTTTGATCTGCTTTTGATCGTCAACTTCCAACCTGGCCAACCTTAGCTACTTTCTTAAGATTCAAATTTCACTAAAGGTTACTAAAGCCAAACCCTCATTGGTGGTCTCTGACCTCATAAAATCATACGTGGACATCTAAGAACGTCGATTTCAGATTAGTCAACTTGCATTGAAAGAAAGAACCGAGACAGCGGACAAGAGCCTTCAAGGCAAGCCCGATCACGGTTTGACTTCCTTGGATTGCGTCAATCGCTCAAGTGAAGAAAAAAAAACGGAGGATTTCCTAAAGTTGGATCGCTCCGATCTCACTCACCTGTGAAAATCCATTGAAGCTAAAAGCACGGGTTTTCTCCAACCTCTAATCCCGCTAACTCCAACGACAGGCAAAGGCCAGTCAACAGCCAGTCCACAAGAGAACCCCGAAACGGGAGCAAACCCCGCTTCTACCTTTCTTGCTATCCTTTCTCGCCTGCCGTTAAATGAAAGTTGATTAGAGTTCCCAATGGCTGGTGAAAGTGAAATAGGAGACCTCAAGCTGCCATACTTGACTAGAACCGAAGGAAGATCTCTCACACCTATAAGCGGGCAATGGAAACTATATGTCAACGAGCGGCACATAATTGAAATTGGAAAACCTCACCCCCCAGTGAATGTAGTCGGATGGACAGATCGACTGTCGCATGATTGTATCATTTCTATTATAAAAATAAATGTCTTGAATCATTCGATATAAGGGCTTCACTTCAAAGAGGCATAGGAACAATGTCTCGAAACTGAAGATGAGACTGAAAGCTGCCATACGAGATTAGAGAATAGAAAGAAGGGGCAGGCGCCCAAGCAAGAAAGGGTTCAATGAACGCTGCTGGTGAGGCTGCAGTTCACGCTGCATAGCTTACTAATAGGAATGGAGGACGGGAATCAACTAGAGTAATCAAAGCCTTCTCCCTTTAGGCGGATAGGAAGAAACCCCTAGCTACCGGGATACAGGAATCCGGTATTGGAGCCCCGCATCGAACTATGAAACCCCAGATTTTGACTTAACAAAGCGAAGCCAATCTGTTGAGTTCGCATCAGGTTTGAGAAAGAGCCTTTCTTTAGCCGAAATTGCTTTCCACTCGATGGAGGCCCAGCATCACGATCAAATTGGAGAAATCCAGTTGTTATGGATGAAATTCGAATGCCTTTCGTGGAGTTGCTTCAAAATGATCATCCGTCGAGGAAAGAGGGTTGCTCCAAAAGAAGCGATTGCCGCAATAAACAAAGAAGGGTGAGCAGGAAGGAGGCCCTTGAAGTCTCATACGATGTTGAGGGACTATGCAACTATGCCAGTTGAAATCAACGTTTGCCCCGCCCTGAAGGTCTGTCAAATCTATTTTTCATTAGAGAGATTGGTCATCTCATCGATTCTTGAGAAACTAGCAAAGAGTCGTAGTCAACGATGAAAATCAGCTAAACTCCGGTCTTGGTCTCGGGACATCGTCCGGTATTCGACCACTCTTTAGGTGGGGAAGAAGATCAACTACTTGTCAACTCACACATGATCGAATTCAAAGTCAAAGGGGGCTTATCAGACAGATCAACTGTCGCATGATCGAACGCTGATGGGATCAGCTGACAAGGACTTGCCTTGAAGGACCTTCTTCTGTTTATTGGAAGCTTGAAGGTTAGGATGATCTGTCTCGGTGGCATATTCACCAAATGCAGGTCCGGTTTTCAAACGCCTGTGATTATGATTATAAGGGTGGTTTACACGAAATGCGTGAAAATGCAGATGTTGTCAAATGAGAAGGGAAAAGAGCCATAGAAGCGATCTATTGAGATCGAGATAGCGAACTCATCAAACCTTTGCGTTTGTCAGCACCAGATCGCAACGTAGAAGGCAAGGCAGATCAAGCTGAATCTGGAGTCAAGTCTGAGACGTATGCAGAGGACGATCCAACATCTAGGAGTGGGTCCTATCTTGAAGAGTGACATTAAAAGAGCGATTTTCCGTGTGAAATGACTTCTTCAAAGCGCCTGTCGTCCAACCACTTTTTTAACCAACGTTGGAGCAAAGAGTACTCCAATAACTCTTCAGTATTGGAGGTCATCAGTACATCCTCAGGAGGGATCCTCAAATCCTTCGGTTTCATAGCAGACCGTAAATAATCTACCATTACTCCCTTTAGGTAAGGATCAAGTGGATATCCACGACCCAACCACCATTCCATAGATGGAAAATCTTTCTTGATACGCATACACCAGACCTGCTCGAAACGTTTTGGACCTTTCTTGTCAAGGTTAGAGAGCCCTTTATATCCCATACCTCCGATCCGGCATAGTGTGGAAAACCTCCTTACAGAGTCGACCCCATCTATTGCAATCAGAACGTAGGGGTTAAAGAAGTTCTTGAGTGCCTTTATTGAAATGGGACTAAGATCCCTAGACATCCCTCGAACCCTAAACCTTTTGGCGAACTCCCTATCAAATAGAAACTCTATCATCTTATACATTATTAATAACGGCCACCTATCGGTAGCAGACTTAAGATCGTATGAGTATAGATGCATCTTGCCAACTAGTCGATCCAACGGCTTAGTTTGATTAAAAGTTCCATCCATTGGAATCTGACCAATTACAGTCATCAACCAATCGTGGAAGGGTTTCAATAACCGTTGGTTCAAATAGTTACCAATGGCAAAGATTCGCCTTTTCGCCCCCCCTTCCAAGGACTGTCCTAGTTTCCCTCCCAATAAGAGGGCACCAGCGGACTCGTCAGAGGTTAGGTGAGGAGCAAGCTCCGTTTCAAACCAATGATGATCAAGGACTGAAAAGAACTTGTTCATCTCATCCCGTGCAGAACGAGTGCACTGAGGCCACAACATTCCGGATGGCCAATAGACCCCATGGGATCAGATAAACCGAGCTAGAAATAGCCAAGACGCGACCTCAAAAGGAAATGCTGAGAAGCATGACCTAAATCGGCGACGTTTTGTCTTGTTGATCCGTAAGGCCAACTCAGAAAGCTTGGAAGTAGGAAGGGACGACCAAGTTGGGTCCCAGTTGTCTACTCTATAAAAGTCTTTTTTGACCGTATCGTATAGTGCCCCTCCTACTAGTACGAATCGGTAGGAGGTGTGCTATCTCTCGAAGTGTGTATCCTAACCATTCGACTGTTCGCCTTAATCTCTTAAACCTTCCAAGCCCTCGGTGGGTTTGGGGTCTCTCCCACGATCCCACTAGCATTAACTTAAATCTCTTCTCTTCAGGAGTGGTTATCAAGGGCTAGCGCCCTTGAGCCATAGTACAAACGCGTACCCGACAGACTTAACTAAAAACCTAGGCGGGGGTTGGGCTTCGTCTTCCTTCGTAGCCCTTTCTTTGAACCTTGTCAATGATCGAACCGCAATAACCGTGTGAAACCCTCAAATTAGTAATGCGCGCATTCGGAAAGGCTAAAAATGAGCTTCAGGGTCAACGCCCAAGAAAATGGTTCAAAAATGATTGAAACCCCCCTGAAGTACATCTTTAATTAAAAAGGTAAAATGGCTTTGCAGCAAATCGCGTTGAACAGCGGAATCCATTCTGTTTAAGTTTTCAACTTGCGTCTCGATAAACTCGAAAGCTTCCTCTCGAATGTTTGCATAAGGAGAATGTCTCAGAATGTTAGGTAGGTCAGGTTCAGCGATAAGGGAAAGAACATAGAGCTTGTCCGGCACAGCACATGCGACTTCCTTCCCCACTGAATCCGCTCATTCGGAAGAACATATCTTTTGTTGTTCCTTCTCACGGCTGAGACAAAACCGTCCCCGACGCTCTCTTCCTTACCTTGGTGAGGAGGGAAGTCAGGCTAATGCCTGCTAGCGTTGGAGGAACGGCTGGAGTCGATACTGCCCCGGTCAACCGGAGATAAACGCTAGCCAGCCCATTGTATCGAGTCTCATTTTCCGCAAATGCGCCCGCGCTCTTTGTTTAAAGATAGCTGCCGGTAACAAACAAGCATTCATCTCTGATGTACCCGGAGTCCCCTCCCAGAACTATCTGGACTAGCGGGCCATCCCTAGCTGCCCTTGCTCGGTGAGGTAGGATAACCTTCCCTTCAAGCGGATAATATCGAACCAGAGGGAGAGGTCTTCTAGTAGAATTTCATGTTGGTTTTTTGCTACTTCCCCACCATCTCTAAGAGGAGCCGAACCGGATTTCTTTCTCCGAACTGAGAAGTTCAGGAAGAGGGCTAGCCAATATGGATAGATGGATAGAGTAGCTTGGTTGCTTAGCAGATCGAGTAGCTTTCCCCAGGAGGGAGGGAGAATTTTCTGAAAAAGGGATGGATAAAGGGATAAAGGAGCCTGTCCTTCGTATAAGGAAGATAGGTAGTAACAGACCTGCCCTAACCGGACTTGCCATCTCGAACCTGATCTTTCCGATTCGGATTTAGGATTTAAACTAGGTAACAAAGGACTTTCATGAACGGGCTAAGAAGGATCGCTCTTCGCGTGCGTACTTAAATTCGATATCCGATATCCGATCCAGCATTTTAGGAAAGGAGGAGGCCAACAGATCCAGTCTCTTTCGAAAAAAGGGATCCCGAAGTAGCATCTCCATTCGAATCCGAATCGTAAGCCAAATCAGAAGCCGTTTCAGGCGCCGAATCAACATTAAGAAGAGTTTCATCCGCCGGCGTCTGGAGACGTATCAAAGGAATAGACATAAGAGAACATTCCCTGCTCCATACCATAAGAAAGGAAAGCTTGAATCGGAACGGAAGGCCTAGTATTAGCGCTAGCAGACTACCGGTTTTGATCTACTTACTTTTGTTTTGCCCCCTATCTACTTTTGAACAGAGGCTTCGTAGCCCATTTTCCTTCCCTAAACAAAGGTCTTAAGAATCTCATTCAACCAGGTAACTAAATTATGCCACTTTTTAAGCGCCATAAGCAGCCAAGCATAGTGGTTCGCTCAAGCAAAGCAATGGAGTTTGCGAGACTTCAAAGCGTTCCGGTAGTGCTTCTAGCAAGGAAATAGTAAGATAAGACCCTCTAACCAGAATTCGATTACACACGAGCTGCCAAGGAAGCTCTCGAAAGAGCTACCTCAGAATGAAAGCTACATCAATCCACAGGAATTCAATCCTAGATATCTCCACCTCGTAAAGCCGTAACAGCATCGACTCATTAATGCGCCCTCAAGGGGCAGCCTAAGGAACAAGGAAGAGGCTCGGCAGGAGACTCGCAACTAAGCACCTAAGCCCTAATTGAATCAGGATTAAGCTACTTGTGCACCCGAAGTATTATACTATTTGGTCTGGTGGTTTCGCCTAGTATGTATGACGTACATAGCACTAACTCTACTTTAGGGGGCAAGTAGGCCAGGCCTCTTAAGGTTACCTAGTTTGCTTCATCGCCATGATCATTAGAGCTCTCGATACCGGCTGGATCGGCGCACTTGTCACACTCATTTTCAATGGGAAACTTAGTTTCATCCATCACACGAAAGAAAAGATCAGACTCGGCACACGGATCAAAACCTGTCCTTCAAGCTGTCTAAGTTAGCTCTGTCATCTGTTGATAGAGTCTTTTCCTTATAACCCGGGCAGCAATAGTCATTGTTTTACTGAAAGTCTAGTGAATAAGGAGACGGCTTCCTTCGCTGCCTACTCTGCTTTGGCTGCTTAGCTTATGCTATCCTCTCAACTTACTGTAGGTAGCCAGTCTTCTCCGACTGAAGAGAATACCAAGTCAGGTCAGGAATGCACCAAGGTGGAAAAGTCCTTTGTATCGGTCAGTCAATCAATAGTGGAATAGAAGAGTCCCAGTAAGAGTCTCGTCCAATTGCCTAGTGTAGGCTTAATGAACTTCCCTATCTCGGTCCTCGCTCTCAACGCAAACGGCAGCGGTCTGAACCGGGGATTGCAAGCAGTAGCGGTTCTACCTCTAATCCCGCGGGTTCAGACGACGACCAAGGCAAGGAATGCCGAAAGCGCCGAAGGTGAGTAAGCACACGACGTAGCATCATCATTCATCATTCTACTAGCAACTAGTAAAGAGAAGGCACTCAGTCTGATCTTTAGAACATAGGCCCGTAAATCAACTGTTCGAACAAACTTCCTTCCCGGGCATGCCTACCCTTGCTTTGTTCATTCATCATGGCACTAGCACGAGAGACTCAGAAAAAAGAACCTTTGCTACCCCTCTTTATGCAAGAAAATCAATCGTACTGACTACTGGGTTAGGGACCCCAAACCACTGATTTGTATAGGGGAGAATGGCCTTATCAGATATGTGGGTTGGAGCGGAAAGCCCGAAAGAAGTCTTGGATCCCCTTTACCTGGCCATCAAAAGCCTGAGAGCAGCGGTACAAGAGCTAGGCTTCTTCCTAGCTCGTTAGCTCTTTTCTCTTTACTAATAGCCGTAGGGTGAGCCAAAAGAACTAGACTTAGCTGCTGAAAGAGCCCTTTCTCGATAAGCAGGAGAATGTTTCATAAATAGATCAAGGGTAGGCGAATGAATGAATTGATCTTAGTCTTGTTCTAGTTCCTTCTCCATGGACTATGTGATAAGAGAATCGCTAAGTAGATAAGGAGACAAGTATCCAAGTCCAATGATTCTATTTGTATGAGACAGTAGCGGTTTGAGATGCATGCAGTGAACAGAGCAAGCATCTCGGTATGACAGGTACTGAAGACTGAAGCAGGGAATCTCACTAAGCAGGGGTAGCCACTCCAGGGATGGTGTACGGGAATCCATGTTCGAAAGAGATTCGTTCTATTTGTCTGATTCTCTTCTTACTCTTATTGCTGGTAAGGAAGCAAGGGTTGGAATGCAATTCTCGATTGAGTGAGAAGGACACTGTTTAAAGTCAATCAGTTGCTGCTCTCTCCTGAGAGGAAGCGGCCGAAAACCAATCAAAGAACTTGACTTCTGGTTCGAGAATCAAGAAGAAAAGGAGCTACTACACATGGCGAGGAGCATTCCTTACCACAATACAAGGCGGTTAGCGGTACCAAAGGAAGAAGGCAAAGGTGATCCTTACAACAGGGGCTCCTACTACTCCGGATACCAAGGAGAATCCTTATACTACCAATGTCACATTGACAAAAGGGGTTTGCCTAGTTATGGTTGAGGTGATCATCGGGCACTGGGACAATAACGGGGGACTTAACCTGGCTTAAATCGATTAGTCGGACAGTCTTGCGCTTTGAAATCGTAAGTTTGGAGGGACTCATGAACTATCCCACAGTGAGGGTATTTTGACAGGCCTTCCACTTCTGTATTGTATTAAAGGGCTTACGGGCAGCATTACCGGGCCTCCTCGCTTTATGGGACCCAATCCCTACCCCGGATATGGCGTCTTGGGGGACCTATTACAAGAAAGGAAGATCGGCAAAGTGGATCGCGAAAGGAAAGTTCCTACTTCGCACAAGCAGCATGACGAAGCAAAAATACTCGGGACTGGTTCTTATTCACCAGTTCCTACTTCTTCACGGGGTTAACTATCATAGCAAGTAACCAGGTTCTACTTACACCGGTCTACTTACGCGCACAAAGACAAGACGTGCAGGTCGTCCTTTTACTCGCGGGGCAGTGTCCGGTAGCAAGTCTCTCCTGCCAAAGTAGGATTCATATTAAGCTACACCGGGGACTGTTCAATAATCCCCATTGCCCAGGTCTAAGATGGGTTACCGATCAGAGCGAGTACAAGTGCGATCCTTACACAAGGGGGATTCCTACCGTAAAGCCACGCGGTTGAGTTCGTCGGCTTACTCTCTTTTCCTGGTCAGGTAAAGGTCTAAGCTAAGGTTTCTACTCTTACAGTCTACTTCCGCTTATAACTGCAAGCCAGTTAGTTGGATCCAAGCCCGGGGGTTAGTCTGCTTGCTAGCTTTTCATCTTCCTTTAAAGGTAGCAAGTTTCTGCTCCCCAAGGCGCCTTCTCCTTGCTCATTCAAGCCGGTAAACAAATCCCAGCCGGGCTGATCTGTCAAGTGAGTTTTCTGCTCCCTCTTTCGAGTCTGCTTCTCCAAGTCTCTCCCTCCGCGCCTCTGGGTGACTCCCTTCGGTAAGTGTGGGTCTGGTTTGAGTCTTCAATTTGTGGTTTTTTGGGGTATCTCTCCTTATAATCCTGGGCCAAGTAGCCACCCCAGCTGGTTCTTCGTCCGCATCGCCCCAATCCGAACAGGTATAGGCGCTAGAGCTGCTGTTCTTTCTGATTCTTCCTATTGCTGTGCTCCCGGGGCTAAGTGGTTACACCCTGAGTTCTATCTAAGGAGCCAAGGCAAAGTGTAAAGATCAAATCGCATAGGGGTTCCCCTCATGCTAGTAGCGGGTCAGCCTCAGACTATGGTTACAGAAAAAGAGCTGTTGATACGTCTCGTCTCCTAGGCCTCAGTGGCCTAAGTGAAAAGACAGAACCTCGAACCAAACCTGTGTTGTCCTTCTAGTTCCTCGAGCGGACGTTCTTGCTATTTCCGGGCAGCTAGTATACTCTTCTTCAAGGGGACCTCCTTATAGGCGGAGAAGGCATGTAAAAAGAACCTCGATGGGAGATAGTTCGTCAGGCCCTCAAAACTAAAGATTCGCAATCAAATGGCCGGAGAAGCAACTTAAGACAGGTTACGTACACCAGGGAGTTGAATATGCACCCAGCAGAAAAGCAATCAAATAGAAAGAAAGGGAGTGAAAGCGAGGAAAGCAAGAAGAGGAAGGCTCCCTCACACAAAGAGAGATTTCACTTCGTACTTGGGGAACCAGAAACGGATTGAAGGCTTACAGAGGTAGAACCTTGACAAAAGGAGAACTTGCACTTCGTCCTTTCAACGGCTTACAGTCGGAAGTAGAATGCTCCTCGACTCTCGCAGGAGAGAATTTAGACTTGATAGCAGCGGGAAAACAGGCGAGAACCCGCAAATGCAGATTAGGAAACAGGAACGGGGAGGGGAGAAGCGGAATGCTCACTTGTTGGGGAGCGACTTGACTCTTTCCCTCGCGGAAGACGGGCTTGGATCGAAAGAAATGGCTGCCATTTGGGAGCAGAAGGAGACTCGAATCCGGGAGGAGAAACTTTCATTCTTGCTTAGTCTTCCGAGTGCGCGGATGTTCTTCCCGAGCAAATGTTCTTCTGTGAATGAATTTATCCCTTTTGGGCTCACGAATGAGATTCCTCTCTTAGTTTTAGTTCCTGCTTCTAAGTATCTAAGGTGAGTTGAATCTCTGTTTTTCTATGCATTCCTCTGTCTTTCTCTCATCGCCTATGTTTAAATAAAAGCTAAGCCCGGCAGGAGTTCTAGTAGTCAATAAGTCGTATTCCCTCGTAAAGCCGTAAAGCCAAGGCAAGGACTATGACTGAGGAAAGCAGCTATATCTGCGTCTGCTGTTATTGCGAGGGGAAAGTCTCAAGTCAAAGGTAACCGAGGAGTGCTAGTAGAGTGACCCGCTAGAGTTGGCGCTAAGGGCAGTTCTGGGAGTTCGTTCCTGCATCTGGGAGATCTTCTAAGTAAGCCGCTAAGGCGAGTGATGCCCAAGGCAATATGCTCTGAGAATTGTCGAAAAGGCTTGTTCCGCGAGACCCCTTCAATCTCTGATAAGGCCATTCATTCTTTCCTATCTAATCTCTGGTTTTCCCTCCCTCCCCCTCCTCTGATTGAAAAGGAAAAGTGCTTCTCCTCGCTTTGATGTCAGGTCAGCTAGTGCTATGTTTAAACGACTATCTAGAAGTAGAAGTCTGAAATCATTCGTCAACCCTCGTAACTCCAAGTCAAGTAGCTAAGGAAGCGTCTTTCTTCCGTCACGGTAAACGGTTCTAGGACTTCTACTTCCTAGAAAGCATATCATAGATAAATTTCTTTAACGCCTTTGAAGTCAAGCTTATTGTCAGGCTCAAGCTCTGTCTGATCTTCCAAAAACATGGTTCATAGAGAATGAACATAGACATTTTTTTTTAAATAGAAAGTGGTACCCTCATCTTCTTTGAAAAGACTACCTCAAGCCCTCAGTGGAATGATTTAGCTATGTTGATCCTTCAGAGAAGGAAGTTTATTACTCTTTCAAACGGTCCGGGTCCCCACAAATTTTCGATAAAAGGGGAGGGATCCTCATAGTTAGCTGGGGAGAATCATTTCGCAGGAAAGGGCAGTGGAGGGTTTTGGGTCGCTGGGGAGGAACCGAAATCCTGAAGTAGGGTAGGGAGGATTAGGAAGGAATAGGGGCCTCGGTAAGGGAACTGTTCTTTTTTTAGGTCCCACTAGCGGTCTGGAGCTTAAAACAGATCAACAAGAAAGGCGAGTCAAAGAAGAACGCCTTCTTACTTATTATGACTGAAACTGGTACAAGGGGATAGACGTCGTTGGGTTGGTAAGGCTTCAACAACTTCCGGTGCCCCACCCTGCCACAATGAAAGCAAAAAGTATGAATGTGTTCATATTCAACAACATAATTATACTTACCAATTGCCACTTGAGGGATCAATGGCTTTTTGAGGTCCATCTCGATACAGACACGGGCATATTTACCCCTTGCTGCCATGGCTGTGTTTATATCAATCTTCAGGGGTTTGCCTATGGCTTTTGCAATATGGTATAGCACCTTCTCATTATAATATGAAATAGGTAACTGGGGAAATCGGACCCAGATTGCAGTGCTATCCTCCTCCGCTTCCGCCGGTTTGAAATCGTGTTGCCACTTACGAACTGTAACGTAGTGATCAAGGATAATCCATGGACCTCCCATATAGAATTATAGTGTCCTCCATCATGTCGAATTTGACAATGAAGAACCCGTCTCCAATGTCCAGCGCTTCCATATCACCTTGTAGTCCCCATTTTTGACCTTGCTTAGAAAATAGTTATACCCAATAGTTATTCCCAACAGTCTCACTATTAGGCACTTCTTCCATGGTCTCCTAATCTTCTGAAGAAGATTCATAGGAAGTTTAATACGGGGGACGCCATTATCAACCTCCTCATAAGTTTCAATATCTTCCACAACCTCTTCATCGCTATAGAGCTCATCATCAATAGATAAGCTTTCCACCTCCTCATCAAAGTTTTTTTCATTAGAATTCTCGTTAAATCTGGATTGGAGAAGTGAATTTAAAAAAGATTTCCCCTTATCCTCTTCTTCCAATTCTTAACAGGCTTTCTACTAAATCAAAAATAGACTACTCGCTACGAACAACTTAAGGCATTGAAGTAACTTAGACTTAGAATAGATAGGGGGCGGCAGACGGGGTCCAGAGACTTTTCCGACCAAGTAGGCAAGCAGGAAAAGCCGATCTCTGGCAGGAGAGAAAGGAGCTTTTAAGCAGGGAAAGCCCATAAGGCTGGAAAGCCCTTACTTCCTTCCTTCAAAGCCTAGAGCACCGTGCAGTCTCAAGCCGAATACGCTATATCAGCCAGCACAACTTCAGGCAAGGAATTTAACCCTCTTTCTTGTTACTTAGGCTGCCCTAAAGCCTAGTGAAGGAGTCCTGAAGTGAGCTTCGCCTTTGAACTGAACTCCTCTACTGCGCCCCCTCTTCTCTGGGCCCTTAGGGTAGTTTGAAGGACGAATGCTGGAGGGCAGCTGTTTAGAGCGCTCGCTCCGTACGGTACTTTTTCTGTTTATGTCTGTATTTGTTCCGTAGTTGGATCAGCCGTTTTCCTTAGTATGTCGAGGGTGGATTAATGAATGACTGCTTTAGCTCTATCGACAGAGGCCCCCGCCTAAAGTTCTGACCCTTGCTTCAAGCTCTG